CTATGAATGAGATAAAGACAGAATAATCAGAAGTAGTATAGAGTTTCCTTTTTTTTAACACACTCAATTTCATGTTCAAAAAAGAATTCGCGGATTCTTTTTGGTAGTCAGTGGAATTTATAGAATATGATTGAATTGCGTAATATAAATATAAAATATAATAAGAATAGTATTTATTGTAATTGTATTTATTTTATTAAGTACATGCTGATACGGCTATCTATTTTATCCATATATCACATCTTTTATTGTAATTTCACTTGGGACAACGTGAGTCACACTCCATCAAAATTTGTATTTTCTATTCAATATATTCAATGAAAAATTGAAACAGGAGAATTCTCTATAGGGATATGTACATAAGAGAGAGATCCGGTTTGGTATCTGGGTAACAATTTCTGTTCTGGGGTTTACATATACACATATATGTTATTATAATTGATAATTGAAATTGAAAAGGATTGCTTATTGAAAAAAAAATGAATACTGATTAGTCATAAATCAATTTGATTTTCTTTTGCTATTCAATGAAACAAAATTTCATTGGAGATAAAAATGGAAGAATCGTTCGCTAATTCAAAGTAAATTGTTAATGGTTCCAATTTGTCCTGAATTTTGCAGTCTGTGACCGGAAATCCATTTTTTCTACTCTCAAAGAGAAGGGATGTTTTTAAGCGATGTATATTTTAAGATACAATCAATCGAAGAGGAGAATCTAAACTAGATCCAATAAAAAACAGGAATTTCTTTTTAAAAAAGGATAAGTACAATGGTATTCAAGATAAAAAAAGGAGTGAGTAATAGAATTAGAATATAGATAATATTTTTATCCATTTTGGACCGAATTTGGCGGCATGGCCAAGTGGTAAGGCGGGGGACTGCAAATCCTTTATCCCCAGTTCAAATCCGGGTGTCGCCTGATCAACAAAAGATTTTTGATTTCTTTTCTATCTTGCCGATCTAATTCGACGAATTCTTGCTCCGCAAGAAGCAGAGGCAAAGGACTAAGTGGGCGTGTCAATACTCGATTTTGATAACCCATGGTGTAGGTTTTATAAAAGACTGTAATTTTTTTTTCTCAAAATTGAGGTGTAGCCCAAATCGGTATCAATAGGGATGAAGCAACTCTCACTTATTACTTTAATGATTGACTCTCACCATTTATTTGATTTTTCAATTGAATCAAATAAATGGTGAGAGTCAATTCCGGGATTCAGAACTAAGGTCGGAAATCTCGGTATCCAAAGGTTCCTAAGGGACACTCTGTTTTTGCTACTAGAATTGAAGAAGAGATTATACGAAAGACTATAATAACAAGATCTCTTAAATTACCCTTATTCAAAGCAGTGTCTCGTGACTCCGTCTGGAGAGTAAAGGTTAAAGTTGAAAAAAAAAGAATGTATTAATTAATAGTGGTGGTGAGTTCTCCGGATTCTTTCACAGAAAGAAAGACAGTAAGCTTAGATCAAATAGGAAATAGAGGTATCTGATAGATAGTTATCTATCGTGATGGTATATTTTTATGCTTTTTGCTTAGTAAGGAAAGGCATTAATATCAAAACAAACAATAGGTCTTACTATTCTTACATGCTCCATATAGACCTTTGATATTTCCAAGGAAAAGGCGTGTGTATCATCGTATTTGTACTAAATGCTTCCTGATTTTACCAGAAACCCTAAAATATAGAAACTTGTTACGAGTGTATTCATTGAATTAGTTCATCAATAAATAGTCTTACCTATTTTGACTCTGCGCCATTGATTCCGCTATGATTATTAATCAATAATAGAATAATTCCTTCATAGAAATAGGGGACATAATTCACATGGATATAGTAAGTCTTGCTTGGGCTGCTTTAATGGTAGTCTTTACATTTTCCCTTTCACTTGTAGTATGGGGAAGGAGTGGACTCTAGGGCTGGGCACTACTAATTGCTCAATCGAACCGTATCAATTCTTTATTGATCATTTTGCGAAGCCCTAAAAAAAGAAAAATGTCTTCCAAATTGTACTGGAATACAGTAATGAATGATTACCATAATTGTATTTCGAAACTCAAATCTACGCATGATAGGCGATTTTTTCCAACCTAATTTTTCCTAAATATTCTATTTTAGTGAATCAGCTCTTATCATAATTATGGATATTACAATAAGAAAAACTAATACTATTTTTTTTTTTCTTTATTTATTTCCCTTTTTCTTTTACCTTTCTAAAAGAAAGTCGTTCTGCTATTACGACAATACATATTTTCTTTCTATCGGAAACGAAGCGATTAGTGATTGGCCAAAGAGATCCGACACATAAGAAAATGAGATCTTTCTTCTGTTGAGCGATCCACATATCACACATTTAACATTTGTTTTAGACTACTAGAAAAGTTTTTATGCTTTTTTTGATTCATCTCATGTTTAAGCATGAAAAATGGACAGGGTCTGCTCTACTCCTTTTACAAATCCGAAGAAGTTACTGTATAACTTAACTCCGCGGATCATCCGTTAATTGTTCAATCAATGACTTCTTGAGATGGGAAATCAAACTAAAAGAAATAAAGTGCTATCTATATGTACATCTAATATATGTACATACATATTGTAATTTGATCTATATATAATAATAATAAAAACAATACTATAGCTGGTGTGGTAGAAAGAACTATATATATAGTCCTTTCTACCACACCAGCTTAGATACTTACTACGATACTTCTGATTCCAGCCTAATCATTTCATTTAAGATTTAGAGTTTGAATCCCTTTCTTTCATTTCTTGAATCATCGATAAGAACTAATAATAATTCAAGTTTCATTCAAATTAATCATTTTGGCTGACTGTTTTTACATAGATGATAAGTAAAAAAGCAGTAGGAACTAGAATGAACAGTGCAATAGCAATAAGTGCGAGAATATTGACTTCCATAATCTAATCTTCTTTTGTTTTGCAATAACTCGGGATCTAATCCCATAGAGATGATAAATTTGACTCCTGCAAATTCAACGGGATGAATTGCATCCCGATGATACTGAATCAGATCAATATTATGAATAACAATTTCTGATCTATCAAATCAATTCATCGTCGAAAATTCAATAATATAGTAGTAGTATAACATAGAAAGGAAAGATCTTTTATCATACTAAACCAAAAATATCATTTTTGATTTGATCAGAAATACACATCAATCATTAGATTTTCATACCCTTTTTCCACTTTTTCTTTTCTATAACCTATTAGCTATCTTCCTTATACAACTTCCCTACTTAATACATACATATACATAGAATTATGTATATAAAATTATGAGGTATCATATGACTGGTATTGTCTGGGTCATACACAGATACAAACAGTATAAGTGAGATGGAAAAAGAAAGGATTAAGTATAAAAAATCAAATATTCGAACAAAAAATACTGAATATAGCAATACTACCGATTGTACCAATTGACATATGTCTCTCCCTTATCAATCAGTACTAGGGAAAGAACTAGGAAAAGAAATGGAAATTCCCATATTTATCTGATGATAAATGCGAAACAAAAGAAAAAAAATTCCCCTCCCCGCACCGGGGATTCGATTCGGCTCCCCCTCTTCCCTTTCGCGAAAAATAGAGAAATGAATTGAGAAATTCATCGGATCCTAGTTCGGGACTGACGGGGCTCGAACCCGCAGCTTCCGCCTTGACAGGGCGGTGCTCTGACCAATTGAACTACAATCCCAGCAAGGTGTATAGCATACATATTCTTATGGTTTCATAAGAATTGTCATGTTGTAACGTAACAGATACACGAATGATATAGTGATATCATATCCACATAAACACGGGCTTTAGCGAGAGTGCCGCGGATTATTAGTAACTAGTGATTCTTTTTTTTATTGTTAAAAGTGGATAATCAACCTTTCAATGAGATGAGAAAAAAATATAAATAGAGCAAAAAATTGACCCTTTTCCTTCATTTCTACAGATCAAGCATTTCTTTTCTGTAGGACAAATTGGTTATATTATACTCATGGAGCGGTGATTTTTTGGGCCGAGCTGGATTTGAACCAGCGTAGACATGTCGCCAACGAATTTACAGTCCGTCCCCATTAACCGCTCGGGCATCGACCCAGGAAGAATTCATTCTAGGCTTATTGATAATCCATGATCAACTTCCTTTTGTAGTACCCTACCCCCAGGGGAAGTCGAATCCCCGTTGCCTCCTTGAAAGAGAGATGTCCTAAACCACTAGACGATGGGGGCAGATCCGACCGACCGTCATCATACTATGATGATAGTATGAACAGTTTTTTGGAATTGTCAATATAATCTAATGGTATGGCTAGATCCGAAGAGTCTTTCTATGTTATGATTCTATAGAATCATAACATTTTTGGGGGGGTTGATGCTTCATGAATGAAGCATCCCATACTATTCGATATAACGAAAGGAAGTATAGGATTCCTTCAGTTCAGGCAATGGTTAGCCGGACAGAAAAAGGGGGTAGGGGAGGTAAAACCCCATTTAGTTTCATTTAATTTATTTTCTTCCATTTTCACTCATTGCTTCGTTTATCATTGAGATGCAATATAATATGCCTATCACTATCTCGCACTAAGCCAGAAAATGCAAAAACGAGAAAAATTTTACCCACTTTCTAGGTAAATAAAAATTTTTTGTCCATTATGAGTCTACTGCATATATGTATATATGTAGTAGACTCATAATAGAAAATGGCTAATTCATGAATTGAATAGGGCCCTTTTAACTCAGTGGTAGAGTAACGCCATGGTAAGGCGTAAGTCATCGGTTCAAATCCGATAAAGGGCTTTTTCATGAAAATCAAGTCTTAGTCTTCTTTTTTTTTTTTTCAGCGGATAATACGGAGAGTGTTAATATTAAAAAAAAGTAAGTGGACCTGACCCCTTGAATCATGACTATATCAGCTATTCTGATATTTAAATTCGATGATATATATTAAATTGTGGAAAGCGGGTTTTTTATTTCCTTAAACCACACAAG